AAATTGACCGACGACTTGAAAGAACAAGAGAGAGAAACAGAAGAAGAGTCGACAGAGGATCGTGGCATTCGTTCACGAAAAGCCAAACGTGTAGTGATTTTTACTGATAACGAACAGAATACCAATACTAATACTGTTCCCAAAAATACTAGTAATCGTAATCCAGCAGCAGAAGTAGCTTTGATACGTTATTCACAACAATCAGATTTTCGTCGCGATTTAATCAAAGGATCTATGCGCACTCAAAGACGTAAAACAGTTACTTGGGAACTGTTTCAATCAAATGTACATTCACCCCTTTTTTTGGACAGAATAGACAAAAAAACCTTTTTTTTGTCTTTTGATATCTCCGGAACCGGAATGGTGAATTCCTTTTTTAGGAATTTAATGGGAAAGGGTGTAGAATTCAAAACTTCGGATTCTGAGGAGGAAGAGGCAAGAGAAAAAGAGAAAAAAACGACAGAAAAAAAGGAGGAGAATGAGCGTATAGCAATAGCAGAAACCTGGGATACTATTCTATTTGCTCAAGCAATAAGAGGGTCGATGTTAGTAACCCAATCAATTCTTAGAAAATATATGGTATTGCCTTCATTGATAATAGCCAAAAACATTGGCCGTATGTTATTATTTCAATTCCCCGAGTGGTACGAAGATTTGAAAGCGTGGAATAGAGAAATGCACATTAAATGCACTTATAATGGTGTTCAATTATCAGAAAAAGAATTTCCGAAAAATTGGTTAATCGATGGTATTCAGATAAAGATCCTATTTCCTTTCCGTCTGAAACCTTGGCACAAATCGAAACTACGATCCCATCATAGAGAACCAATAAAAAAGAAAGGAAAAAAAGCTAATTTTTGTTTTTTAACAGTTTGGGGAATGGAAGCTGACCAGCCTTTTGGTTCTCCCCGAAAACAACCTTCCTTTTTTGAACCCATTTGGAAAGAATTTGAAAAAAAACTTAGAAAAGTGAAAAAGAAATGTTTTCTAGCTCTAAGAATTTTAAAAGAAAGAACAAAAAGGTTTCTAAAGGTCTCAAAAGAAAAAACAAGATGGGTTATCCAAATGATTCGATTTATAAAAAGAATAATGAAAGAGCTTTCAAAAATAAATCCAATTCTGTTATTTGGACTGAAAGAAGTATATGAATCGAGTCAAAAAAGAAATGAAAATGGAAAAAATTTGATAATAAGTAATCAAATTATTCAGGAATCTTCCATTCGAATTAGATCCATGGATTGGAAAACTTATTCACTGACAGAAAAAAAAATAACGGATCTGTCTGATAGGACAAATACAATCAGAAATAAAATCGAAAAAATTACAAAAGACAGGAAAAAAATCTTACTAACTCTAGATATAAACATTAGTCCTAACAAGACAAATTTGGATGATATAAAATTCGAATCGCCAAAAAATATTTGGCAGATATTAAAAAGAAGAAGTGCCCGATTCATATGTAAATGGCACTTTTTTATGCAATTTATTATTATTATTGAAAAAATCTACATGGATACCCTTTTTTATATCATAAATATTACAAGGATCAATGTACAACTTTTACTTGAATCAAAAGAGATTATTGATAAATACAATTACAATGATGAAACAAATCAAGAAGGAATTGATGAAACAAATCCAAATACAATTCATTTTATTTCGACTATTAAAAAGTCGCTTTCTAATATTAGCAATAAGAATTCACAGACCCTATCCTCTTTGTCACAGGCATATGTATTTTACAAATTATCACAAACCCAAGTCATTAACAAGTATCACTTGAAATCTGTACTTCAATATCAAGGAACATCCCTTTTTCTGAAATCTATAATAAGGGATTGTTTTGGAACACAAGAAATGTTTCATTCCGACTTAAGGCATAAGAAACTTCACAAATTCGGAATGAATGATTGGAAAAACTGGTTAAGAGGTCATTATCACTATCAACACGATTTATCTCAGACTAGCTGGTCTAGATTAGTACCGCAAAAATGGCGAAATAGAGTCAATCAAAGTTGTCTGGTTCAAAATAAAGACTCAACCCATTTTTATTCATATGAAAAAGACCAATTAATTCATTACCAGAAAATAAATGATTCTGTAGTGGATTTATTACCGAGTCAAAAAGAAAAATTCAAAAAAAACAACAGATATGATCTTTTATCACATAAATATATGAATTATGCGGATAATAAGGACTCGTATCTTTATGGATCAACAAAGGAGGTCCGAGGGATTCCTTATAATTACAACACATATAATCCCGAATCTTTTTATGTGCCAGGAGGTGTAGATCTTAGTGATTACCTAAGGGACGATTCTGTTATTGAGACAGATAAAAATACAGATAGAAAATATTTTAATTGGAGAATTCTTAATTTTTGTCTTAGAAAAAAAAGCGATATTGAGGGCTGGAATGGTATGGATACCGAGACCAACATTAATAAAAATACTAAGAGTGGGGCTAATTCTTATCAAAAAATTGATTATTATCAAATAATTGACAAGATGGATAAGAAAGATCTTGTTTATCTCGCGAGTCATAAACAAATCAATCCATCAAATCAAACACAAAGCCCTTTTGATTGGATGGGAATGAATGAAAAAATATTCAATTGTCACATATCCAATCTGCAACTTTGGTTTTTCCCAGGATTTGTGTTACTTTATGATGCATATAAGATTCAACCGTGGATCATACCAATCAATTTACTTCTTTTTCATTTTAATGGAAATGAAAATGTTAGTGAAAAGAAAAATATCAACAGAACGAAAAAAAAGGATCTTCGTATATCATCGAATCAAAAAAAATCTCTTGAATTAGAGAATAGAAATCAAAAAGAAAAACAGCAGCCGGTACAAAGCCAAGAAGATCGGGGATCAGACACACAAAACCAAGGGAATCTTTCATCAGATATATCAAACCAACAAAAAGATGTTAAAGAAGATTATGAGGGATCAGACACTAGAAAAAAAAAACAATCTAAGAGAAATACGGCAGCAGAACTAGATTTATTCCTGAAAAGATATTTTCTTTTTCAATTGAGGTGGGATGATCCTTTGAATCCAAGAATAATCAATAATATCAAGGTATATTGTCTCCTGCTTAGACTGATAAATCCAAAAGAGATTACTATATCTTCTATTCAAAGAGAAGAAATGAGTCTGGATGTAATGCTGATTCAGAAAGATCTAACTCTTAAAAACTTGATAACAAAAGGAATCTTGATTATTGAACCGGTTCGTCTGTCTATAAAATGGGATGGACAATTTATTATGTATCAAACTATCGCTATTTCACTAGTGCATAAGAGTAAGCACCAAACTCAAACTAATAGAAAATGCCGAGAAAAAAGAAATGTTGATAAGAATGGTTTTGATGAATCCATTTCACTATATGAAAAGGTGATTGGGAATCGAGACGAAAATCATTATGATTTGCTTGTTCTTGAAAATATTTCATCTCCTAGACGTCGTAGAGAATTGAGAATTCGAATTTGTTTCAATTCGGAAAAAGTGAATGTTGTGCTTAAAAATCTAGTATTTCGCACTGGGAACAATGAAAGGAATTGCGATCAATTTTTGGATGAAAGCAAGCATCTTGATATAGATACAGATAGAAATACATTCCGTAAGTTCAAATTATTTCTTTGGCCAAATTATCGATTAGAAGATTTAGCTTGTATGAATCGCTATTGGTTTGATACCAATAACGGTAGTCGTTTCAGTATGTCAAGGCTACATATGTATCCACGATTGAGAATTAGTTGATGGTACATTGCCCATGGATGACGTGCCAGATCTGATATGGTATCTAATGGCAAACAAATGTACACACGCCTTTGTTTGTTATATTACATTCCGGTACATGATACTGATTCAATGACCTATCTTATCCATTAATAGATCTAGAAATGACTGGACAGAATCAAGTTAAGTCCAAAATTCTCTCTTTTGTAGGTGCAGAACTGTACTATTCTTTTGTCTTTTGTATCCATATCCAAAGCCAATTGCAAATGGGATTGATTATTGATTAATTCAATTTGAAAAAAAAAAGCAGTAAATATAAAGCAAAAGTAGTAAGTCTAAGTATATGAATAAATCCAAATTTTGGGGTATACCAAATTAAAAAGGCCGGCATTATATTATTATTATTATTACTGATCGGTAAAATCCATATCTTAAAAAAAAAAAGAAAAAAAGGGGAGAAGAATTCTTTATTATGGTAAAAAATTCATTCATCTCAGTTATTTCGCAAGAAGAAAAAGAAGAAAATAAGGGTTCTATTGAATTTCAAGTATTCAGTTTCACTAATAAAATACGGAGACTTACTTCACATTTGGAAGTGCACAGAAAAGACTATTTATCTCAGAGAGGTCTACGGAAAATTCTGGGAAAACGTCAACGGCTGCTGGCTTATTTGTCAAAGAAAAATAAAGTACGTTATAAAGAATTAATTGGTCAGTTGGATATTCGGAAGCCCAAAACTAGTTAAGCTAATTTGAATATTGAATTTTTTGAATTATTTGATTTATTCGATTTGAATTTGGATGAACTTCATGTCGTTTTCAGCAATTCATGTAATAATGAATCGGGGAAAAAAATATGCCTGTACCTGCTACAAGAAAAGACCTCATGATAGTCAATATGGGTCCGCATCACCCATCAATGCATGGCGTTCTTCGACTCATCGTTACTCTAGATGGTGAAGATGTTATTGACTGTGAACCCATATTAGGTTATTTACACAGAGGAATGGAAAAAATTGCGGAAAATCGAACAATTATACAATATCTGCCTTATGTAACACGTTGGGATTATTTAGCTACTATGTTTACAGAGGCAATAACGGTAAATGGACCAGAACTCTTGGGGAATATTCAAGTACCTAAAAGAGCTAGCTATATTAGAGTAATTATGCTGGAACTGAGCCGTATAGCTTCTCATTTGTTATGGCTTGGCCCCTTTATGGCGGATATTGGTGCGCAGACTCCCTTCTTCTATATTTTCAGAGAGAGAGAATTGATATATGATCTATTCGAAGCTGCCACAGGTATGCGAATGATGCATAATTATTTCCGTATCGGAGGAGTAGCTGCTGATCTACCTTATGGCTGGATAGATAAATGTTTCGATTTCTGCGATTATTTTTTAACAGGGGTTACTGAATATCAAAAGCTTATTACGCGGAATCCTATTTTTTTGGAACGAGTTGAAGGAGTGGGCATTATTGGTGGAGAGGGAGCAATAAATTGGGGTTTATCGGGACCAATGTTACGAGCTTCCGGAATTCAATGGGATCTTCGTAAGGTTGATAATTATGAGTGTTACGACGAATTTGATTGGGAAGTACAATGGCAAAAAGAAGGAGATTCATTAGCTCGTTATTTAGTCCGAATCAGTGAAATGACAGAATCCATAAAAATAATTCAACAAGCTCTGGAAGGAATTCCGGGGGGACCCTATGAAAATTTAGAAGTCCGCCGCTTGGATAGAGCAAGGGATTCCGAATGGAATGATTTTGAGTATCGATTCATTAGTAAAAAACCTTCACCCACTTTTGAATTGTCGAAACAAGAACTTTATGTGAGAGTCGAAGCCCCAAAAGGGGAATTGGGAATTTTTCTGATAGGAGATCAGAGTGTTTTTCCATGGAGATGGAAAATTCGTCCGCCGGGGTTTATCAATTTGCAAATTCTTCCTCAGCTAGTTAAAAGAATGAAATTGGCTGATATTATGACGATACTAGGTAGTATAGATATCATTATGGGAGAAGTTGATCGGTGAAATGATAATAGATACGACAGAAGTACAAGCTATCAATTCTTTTTTCAGATTGGAATCCTTAAAAGAGGTTTATGGGCTCATATGGTTGCTTGTCCCTATTTTTACTCCCGTATTGGGAATCATAATAGGGGTACTAGTAATTGTGTGGTTAGAAAGGCAAATATCCGCAGGGGTACAACAACGTATTGGACCCGAATACGCGGGCCCTTTGGGAATTCTTCAAGCTCTAGCAGATGGGACTAAACTACTTTTCAAAGAGGATCTTCTCCCATCTAGAGGGGATATTCGTTTATTCAGTATCGGACCATCGATAGCGGTCATATCCATTTTAATAAGTTATTCAGTAATTCCTTTTGGCTATCGCGTTGTTCTAGACGATCTCAGTATCGGTGTTTTTTTATGGATTGCCATTTCAAGTATTGCTCCTATTGGACTTCTTATGTCAGGATATGGATCGAATAATAAATATTCCTTTTTAGGTGGTCTCCGAGCTGCTGCTCAATCGATTAGTTATGAAATACCATTAACTCCATGTGTGTTATCAATATCTCTACGTGCGATTCGTTAGGACATACACTTTTTTGACATATTTTTTCATTTTATTTCTAGGAAATAAGTTGAATGTAGTGAATAAATATCTTTATTTTTTATTTATCATTCGGAACGATGAACTAAACCAGATAGTTATATGAGTGAAATAAAACAGCTTATAAATTGGCAGTAAAAAGATTGAGTCTCATTCCCTAGGTACAAGAGTTAAGCGGAAGTAAAAACAGTAGAAACTGTTTACCCAAAGATTGGTTGATTAGTCATCATAGTTTGAAGCGGGTACAAAAGATCGACTGTATGGAGTTTTTACTATTGTATTGTCTGGATTACCATACCGGGGATCGAGCAAAAATGAGTGGACGATTAGGAACACCAAGTTACACAAAGGATTAGTAATGTGAGTATTTCTGTATAAAAGGAATCCTAATGGGGCTTTAAGTTGGTAGAAATGATTAAGTAGTACTTCCCCATGATCCCGATCCCGAGTATGCTCCTATCCACTGATTAAAAAAATTACTATCAGGAACGAAGTAATCCTTTATTTATAATTTATATTTATACTAAAATCATATTTATGACCTTTAGTTATATTCATTTTTTATTTATTTATAATTATTATATTATATATTTTAATATTTAAAATTTTATATTTATAAATAAATAATTGATTTTTTAGAATGAATTTTTTAGAGTCCTCTTTTCTGAGAAAGAAGAATAGGAACGAAAGAAATGGAATGCAATTAAAATGGAAAAAACTAAGAAATCTTGTTTTATTTCTTTTCTCTATGCATATTAATACAGATAGAATAAGAATTCTATCATGATTCATAAAATAATACTAAAATAATACTAATATATAATACTAATATATTATAATGTCGAGTTCTTTTGATTAAAAAAAAAAGATATGAGTCGAAATCTATTGATACAACGAGTTTTTTATTGAATTGAATTGAAGAATTCAGTTATTACTGAACAAAGATAAATAAAAATTATGAAGGATGAGATCAATTCGGAAGCACTTTTTATTTGTTATTATAGCAGACAGAATTGCATTGGTCTAATTTGGGACTCTTCGATATATCTTTACTCTATCTATCCTACAAACATAGCGAGATAATCTCGAATCAGTCCTTAGATTTATTTGTGGCCATCGAGGAGCCGTATGAAGCTGAAGTCTCATGTACGGTTCTGCAATAGCGATGAGAACAGTGATGTTATCACCGACTATAATTATCTAACAGTTCAAGTACGGTTGATATAGTGGAGGCGCAGTCAAAATATGGTTTTTGGGGGTGGAATCTGTGGCGTCAACCTATAGGGTTTACGGTTTTTCTAATTTCTTCCCTAGCGGAATGTGAGAGATTGCCCTTTGATTTACCAGAAGCAGAGGAAGAATTAGTAGCGGGTTATCAAACCGAATATTCAGGTATCAAATTTGGTTTATTTTACGTTGGTTCCTATCTCAATCTATTAGTTTCTTCATTATTTGTAACGGTTCTTTACTTGGGCGGTTGGAATCTCTCTCTTCCATACATATTCATTCCTGAGCTTTTTGGAATAAATGAAGTGGGTGGAGTCTTTGGAACGACAATTGGTATATTTATTACATTAGCTAAAGCTTATTTGTTCCTGTTCATTCCTATCACAACAAGATGGACTTTACCTAGGATGAGAATAGACCAACTATTAAATCTTGGGTGGAAATCTCTTTTACCTATTTCTTTAGGTAATCTATTATTGACAACTTCTTCCCAACTCCTTTCACTGTAAAGAAAGGCATACGATATTCTAGATTTATAACTTCGTTCAAACAAGAGACAGAAACATGAAATAATTTATGGATATTCGTGATATGGTTCCTATGGTAATTGGGTTCATGAATTATGGTCAACAAACAGTACGAGCTGCAAGGTACATCGGTCAAAGTTTCATGATTACCTTATCCCACACGAATCGTTTACCTGTAACTATTCAATATCCTTATGAAAAATTGATCACATCTGAGCGTTTCCGGGGTCGAATCCACTTTGAATTTGATAAATGCATTGCTTGTGAAGTATGTGTTCGTGTATGCCCTATAGATCTACCCGTTGTTGATTGGAGACTGGAAACTGATATTCGAAAGAAACGATTGCTTAATTACAGTATTGATTTCGGAATCTGTATATTTTGTGGTAACTGCGTCGAGTATTGTCCAACCAACTGTTTATCAATGACTGAAGAATATGAACTTTCTACTTATGATCGTCATGAATTGACTTATAATCAAATTGCTCTGGGTAGGTTACCAATGTCAGTAATTGAGGATTACACCATTTCCACAATTATGAATTCTACTCAAAAAAACAAAGTCATGAGTAAATCCCTTGATTCAAAAACAATTACCAATTCCTAAGATTCAGTTTTGATCTAAAGGAGCAAAGCTTTTGTCATTTCATTGTACTGGGGACATAACTCAAAATCCTAACGATGGTTTAGTGGAAGTTACTGCTTGCTTTGGATTGAAAATCCATTCATATATCCCTGACGTTTTCAAAATGTATATCGAAATCCAAATTCAAAAAATTCAAATTAATAATTAAAACGAAATGTCTTAAATGTCTATAATAATGTATAACTGTATTAGAAATGTCTAATAGAGAATAAAATATTCTAATAATAATATAATAAAGAATATATTTGAATATATTCTTTTTGAATATAAATAGAATTCTTATTCTATTTTATTTATAATTATAGATTATTTAATTCTATAGAATTAAAATAAAATTATAATACTAATAGCAATACAATTTCTAACTTATTTTTGGATAGAGAAATGGGAAAAAATTAATAAGTGTATCTACAACAATCCCCACCCACCCCATTAGGGTTTAATTCAATTAGGAGCGTAACGTATCAAAAAAAATAGAAATAGATAGGGTAGCTTCTTTTTTCCTGGTCTAGTCAATAAGGTCATGAAACATTTCGACTTATTTATCTCTTATTTTATATATAATGGATTTACCTGGACCAATACATGATTTTCTTTTAGTATTTTTGGGATCGGGTCTTATAGTAGGAGGTCTAGGAGTGGTATTACTTACCAATCCTATTTTGTCTGCCTTTTCATTGGGATTGGTTCTTGTTTGTATATCCTTATTCCATATTCTAGCGAACTCCCATTTTGTAGCTGCTGCACAGCTCCTTATTTATGTGGGAGCCATAAATGTCTTAATCGTATTTGCTGTGATGTTCATGAATGGTTCAGAATATTATAATGATTTCCACCTCTGGACCGTTGGAGATGGGGTCACTTTACTGGTTTGTACAAGTATTTTTGTTTCACTAATTACTACTATCCTAGATACGTCGTGGTACGGAATTATTTGGGCTACAAGATCAAACCAGATTATAGAGCAAGATTTGATAAACAATGGTCAACAAATTGGGATTCATTTATCAACAGATTTTTTTCTTCCATTTGAACTTATTTCTATAATTCTTTTAGTTGCCTTGATAGGTGCGATTGCTATGGCTCGTCAGTAATAAATACAATAAAAAACTTATAAACCCAAATCAAATAAAACAAGATTTTGTCCTATTCCATTAATTTTCCTTTTTTTTCTATTTTCAAACTGTTCATGTATAAGACGGAAATGTATTTAGTTTGATCTATTATCAATATTCTCTTTTATTACGTACTTGTTAGATTCTAGTCAATCTAATTGTTAGATTCTAGTCAATCTAATTGGGGGAATTGTTGTTCATATTGAAATGAATCGAGATTGATGAGGAGTTAGTCAATGCTGCTCGAACATGTACTTGTTTTGAGTGCCTATTTATTTTCTATCGGTATCTATGGATTGATTACAAGTCGAAATATGGTTAGAGCACTTATGTGTCTTGAACTTATACTTAATGCGGTTAATATGAATTTCGTAACTTTTTCTAATTTATTTGATAATCGCCAATTAAAAGGAGACATTTTCTCTATTTTTGTTATAGCTATTGCAGCCGCTGAAGCAGCTATTGGATTAGCTATTGTTTCATCAATTCATCGTAACCGAAAATCAATTCGGATCAATCAATCTAATTTGTTGAATAAATAGTGGTAATACTATGAATTGAATGTGGTAATCATATATATATATAAATAAACAAATAGTAAATATAATATAAATTAAATATAATATAAATCAAAATTAAATAAATAATGGAATACTGACCAATTCAAATTGGTATGTACGACAGAAAAAGCATATGACTTTGTTTGCTAAAACATAAGAAATCAAAGTATCTTGGCTCTTTCTCTTCTCATGGGCAGATCCAGAAATAGATTAATTATAAAACAATTCTGGTAAATCATTGATTCGTCTGGTGTCTAAAATATATGATTTCTTTACTACTTTACTAGAACTAGATTGAAAATCTTTGACGTTCAAAAAATTTATAGATCCAATGTCACATTCAGTAAAGATTTATGATACATGTATAGGGTGTACTCAATGTGTACGAGCATGCCCCACAGATGTATTAGAAATGATACCTTGGGATGGATGTAAAGCTAAGCAAATTGCTTCTGCTCCAAGAACAGAAGACTGTGTAGGTTGTAAAAGATGTGAATCCGCCTGTCCAACTGATTTCTTGAGTGTTCGGGTTTATTTATGGCATGAAACAACTCGCAGCATGGGCCTAGCTTATTGATACGTTTCAGAAAACTCCACTTGAATCCATTTGATTTCTCTTTACCGACAAAAACCCGTGCGCGATTATTGGTTCGATAATCGCGCACGGGTTTTTATGGTCAAAGTGTATCTTGTATTTACCACGAAATATTTTCCTTGGTTAACAATAATTGTTGGTTTGCCGATATTCGCGGGTTCTTCAATTTTATTTTTCCCCCATCGGGGAAATAAGGTAATTAGGTGGTATACTATATGCATATGCATCCTCGAACTCCTTCTAACGACCTATGTATTTTGTTATCATTTCCAATTGGACGATCCGTTAATCCAATTAGAACAGGATTTTCAATGGATAAATTTTTTTGATTTTCATTGGAGACTAGGAATCGATGGACTTTCCGTAGGACCCATTTTACTAACGGGATTCATCACTACTTTAGCGACTTTAGCGGCTTGGCCAGCTACTCGAGATTCGCGATTGTTCCATTTCCTGATGTTAGCAATGTACAGCGGTCAAATAGGATCATTTTCTTCTCGAGATCTTTTACTTTTCTTCATTATGTGGGAGTTAGAATTAATTCCTGTTTACCTACTTCTATCCATGTGGGGGGGGAAGAAACGTTTGTACTCGGCTACAAAGTTTATTTTGTACACTGCGGGGGGCTCTATTTTTCTTTTAATGGGAGTTCTGGGTATGGGTTTATATGGTTCCAATGAACCAACATTAAATTTTGAAACATCAGCTAATCAATCGTATCCTGTGGCATTGGAAATAATATTCTATTTTGGATTTCTTATTGTTTATGCTGTCAAATCACCGATTATACCCCTACATACGTGGTTACCAGATACCCACGGCGAAGCACATTACAGTACATGTATGCTTCTAGCCGGAATCTTATTAAAAATGGGAGCGTATGGATTGGTTCGGATCAATATGGAATTATTATCCCGTGCCCATTTTTTATTTTCTCCTTGGTTGATAATAGTGGGCACAATTCAAATAATCTATGCAGCTTCAACATCTCCTGGCCAACGTAATTTAAAAAAGAGAATTGCCTATTCCTCCGTATCTCATATGGGTTTCACAATTATAGGAATTAGTTCCATAACCGATACGGGACTCAATGGAGCCATTTTACAAATAATCTCTCATGGATTTATTGGTGCTGCACTTTTTTTCCTGGCAGGAACAACTTACGATAGAATACGTCTTCTTTATCTTGACGAAATGGGAGGAATAGCTATTCCAATGCCAAAGATTTTTACGATGTTCAGTAGCTTCTCCATGGCTTCTCTTGCATTGCCGGGAATGAGCGGTTTTGTTGCAGAATTGGTAGTCTTTTTTGGAATAATTACCAGCCAAAAATATCTTTTAATGCCAAAAATACTAATCACTTTTGTAATGGCAATTGGAATGATATTAACCCCTATTTATTCATTATCTATGTTACGCCAGATGTTCTATGGATACAAGCAATTTAATGCCCAAAACTCTCATTTTTTGGATTCTGGACCTCGAGAACTATTTATTTCGATTTGTATCTTTCTGCCTGTAATAGGCATTGGGATTTATCCGGATTTTGTTTTCTCCCTATCAGTTGACAAGGCAGAAGCTATTCTATCTAATTACTTTTATAGATAGTTTTCATCAATAAGACAAAAAAATTCTGTGATTTAAAGATTTCTAAAATCGTTTGTTGGACAATGAACAAAAATTTGACAATGAGAAACAAATAAGTCTTTTTTTGTTTATCCTTCCCTCAAGGAAACAAAATAAAATGAATTGTCAAATTTGAATCAGATACGTTTGGAGTTTTTGAGAACTATTTGAATCAAGTCAAAGTAGTGATTCAAATAGTTCTCAAAAACGAAAACTCACACAAACTCTCGTTATATAGGCTATCCCCATGTATTGTATTCGTCGTCCTTTCTTTAAAGAAATATTAATTTAATGTGAATGAACCATAACTATGTAGTCCTATTCCTAATAGATTGACCCCAAAATAGCATATCCAAATTATAAGAAATCCCATAGAAGCCAAAATTGCAGAATTTGTGCTGTCCCAATTCTTATTTGTTCTAGTGTGTAAATAAATTGCGAATATGGTCCAAGTAATAAATGCCCAAGTCTCCTTTGGGTCCCAATTCCAATATGATCCCCATGCTTCATTAGCCCATACTGCTCCCGAAAGAATACCTATGGTTAAAAAGATAAATCCTAGACTAATGACACGACAACTCCAACGATCCAATTGCTGAATCAATTGATACCTGTGATAATTTCGAAACGAAAGAAAAGAAGTGTTTCGTAAAACATTGTTTCTTTCATTCACGTATTGGATCTTATCAAAGGAAAATGGTCTAATTAATAATAAATTATTACTTTTACAAAGGATTTCCATATTCTTTCGAAATGTAATGACTAGAAGAGCTACGGATAATAATGATCCACATAAGAGGGCTGCATAGCTCAATACCATCATACTTACATGCATCATTAACCACTGGGATTGGAGGGCGGGTACTAATATTGTGGATTGATGCATTTCAGTTAAAAGACCTGAAGTAGCAAAGCCTTGAGTAAAAATAGCACTTGGTGCAGTTATTGCACTTAAAAGATTTTTATGGTTCCTAAAATACGGAATCATATGGATAATGGAAAAACTCCATGAAAGAAACATTAATGATTCATATAAATTACTTAAGGGGAAATGCCCCGAATCAACCCAACGAATAACTAATAATCCAGTTATACAAAACAAAGTCGCTATCATAGCCTTTTTTTCTGACGAATTATATAATCCTACGATTTCGTGGACTAATAAAGTCATAAAATAAATTGTAATTACAATTGAAACGATCGAAAAAGAAATGTGAGTTAATATATGTTCTAAAGTCAAAAATATCATAAAAAATCCTAAAAAAAAGGGGGGAAGTTTTCCAGGGATGGAATGAGATCAAGAATTGATTTCATTATAATTATAGAATTTATTGTATTTCTTTTATTTTTATAAGATGCCGCCACTCGGACTCGAACCGAGATGCTCTAGCACTGCTTCCTAAGAGCAGCGTGTCTACCAATTTCACCATAGCGGCTTGTTCGAAATCATAATAGCTCATCCATATTGAATCGTCGAGATTCAAGGAGCTAATTCAATTCAATATCCTTTAGGATACATTAAAATGAAAGTCGATGAATAAAAAATCGCTCAAATTCCTATTTAAACGTTCAATAATCTTTCCCATTTTTTTGTGGGATGGTGTTAGTTTTCACAACCGGTTTCGCGCGGTTTAAGCTCTCAACAGTTAGAATTAGATAGTTTTGTCTTCGACCCAGGCATAGAGAATGTCTCTTTCTTTTGTCTACATTTTTTTGAAGATTTATTTCTCATTTATCAGATTTCGATTTCATAGATTTGAAATGAAAAACAAAAAGAATTCATTGACAAAATACATTCTCAATGCAATGAAAAAAGAATTGGGTTTTTTTGTATCACAATTTAATCACCATGGATAAGCAATTTCTGTAAATATTTGGATAGTTTGGTACCAAAACTCTCTTAATTGTGGGGATTCTCGTTGGGTCCATAATTCGTCTTAGGATTTAATCAACCAATTAGGTAATGGGTTGGACACTGAACATATCCTATAACAAAAGACTTTCAATCTCTATCAGAATCTTATCGTACTTCAAAAATCTATGTCGAAAAAAAAAAAATAGAGAGAGTAAAGCGATCAAGATATTTATAATCAAGATATCTATATATAAATATCTTGATCGAGCCCGTAGTTCATAGGATACAAATTCGAGATACATAATCCAATAAAATACATAATCCAATAAACCTAAAACTTTTATTATTTCATTGTTTGTAAAAAAAGTGAATCGATGAGGCCGCACCACAAATAAAAAACCTATTTAAAAAGCAAGATATCGTGTGCTTCATTCTTTTTTTTTAGTTTTAGTACTTTATTTAGAATCCAGTAGACAGAAGAATTCTTCGAAGAAGAATTCTTCTTCTACATACCAGAATAGGCGATTCCATCTTCTATTGATCAGTTCAAAAAAAAAATACAAAATATTAGTTAATGAGAATAATTCATCTTATAAATTGAAATTCAATTCGCCAATTTTGCGATTCATATCGATTCATATTATTCCAATACTTGATTATTTGTTTGTCGCACAAAAAAACTTTTAGAATTCCCAGTAGAAAGAGATTTTGCTAAAGAAAAAGCGTTTAGCACTGCCCAAAACGCTTTCATTTTCCAAACGTTTTTACGAATACGCTTTTTTAATAGCGAAGTACGTTTCTTCGGAACCGCCATTAAAAAATAAAGAGGTTACTCATTGTTATAGTTAAATGTGAAAGACATGTACTGTTTGTTCAAAATGGATCGTTCTTTATTTTTATTCCTTACCCATATATTTTTGCTAGATGATACTTACTTCATAACATATAATATGAATATGATAACATACAATATGAATATTGTGAATTGTAGAAAGTATTCCTAGGGAAAAAATTGAGATTCTTTTTTCAAAAGTCATTTTTTGTTTTACATTTTTCTTACATAAAATATCCGAAGAAAAAAGAATTCGGATTGATCGGTACTCTTATAATCTGATCTGGATCTATATCCATGGGATCTACTGCTATAGAAATCAAATTGTTTGCCGTTGAAAAAGAAAAAGGCTATTTTTGGAATTTCATCATTCAGTTCTATGCAAAGTGACGGGCAACAAAGTGACAAGTATTATAGGGTTTCCCATAAAATAAACATAACATAATAGAGTTTTTCATAAGCATAAGTTGTTTTATTGGAATGGAAACCGCTCAATCCTTTCAACAAGGAACTAGTTAATGATTCTGAAGAAACTAATTCAAAGAACGATAGCTTTTTTTATGTTTATTGTGTTATTTATATTTATCTTTTTTTTATTGGATATTGGATCAAGTTATTGGGGAATTCTAGGGCTATGATCCAGATCAGAATCAAGTACTTTTTTGGTATAATTATTATTCCTCAGCTTTATGGACATAAATTATCGTAATAATGGAATGTTGCAAATCTCATATTCTGTATCTTCATAGTTAATAACTAAGTATTTTCGTCAGTGACTTAATCTTATCTTTTTCTTTTGGCCAGTTGTAACTTCTTGAGTTGAATATTTACAATGTTTGGGAAAGAATAAAAATTCTTAAGAATTGAAAGTTCTATTTGAGTTCTTTCATATTTTTTTATCTTTTTATTTGCTTCTATTTTATTTTTTTATTTAATTTTATTATTTATTTATATTTAGTTTTTTGCTCCTTCGGAAAGAGATAAAAGTTGGTGAATCGGAAACAATTTATAAGTAAGAATAAAGAATAACAAAGTTTGATTTTTTTATGGAACATACATATCAATATGCATGGATCATACCTTTCGTTCCACTTCCAGTTCCTATAGCCATAGGAGTGGGGCTTCTCCTTATTCCGACAGCAACAAAAAATCTTCGGCGTGTGTGGGCTTTTTCTAGTGTTTTCTTACTAAGTATTGTTATGATTTTTTCAGCCGATCTGGCTATTCGGCAAATAAATGGTAGTCCTATCTATCAATATGTATGGTCTTGGACTATCAATAATGATTTTTCCTTAGAGTTCGGCCACTTGATCGATCCACTTACTTCTATTATGTCAATATTAATCACTACTGTTGGAATAATGGTTCTTATTTATAGTGACAACTATATGTCTCATGATCAAGGATATTTGAGGTTTTTTGCTTATATGAGTTTTTCCAATGCTTCCATGTTGGGATTAGTTACTAGTTCCAATTTGATACAAATTTATATTTTTTGGGAATTGGTTGGAATGTGTTCGTATCTATTAATAGGGTTTTGGTTCACACGACCAATTGCGGCAAATGCTTGTCAAAAAGCATTTGTAACTAATCGTGTAGGGGATTTTGGTTTATTATTAGGAATCTTAGGTCTTTATTGGATAACGGGCAGTTTCGAATTTCGGGATTTATTCGAAATAGTCAATAACTTGATTGATAATAATGGAGTCAATTCTTTATTTCTTACTCTGTGTGCCTCCTTATTATTTGTCGGTGCAGTTGCTAAATCTGCACAATTTCCCCTTCATGTATGGTTACCTGATGCCATGGAGGGACCTACTCCTATTTCGGCTCTTATACATGCCGCTACTATGGTAGCAGCGGGTATTTTTCTTGTCGCTCGACTTCTTCCTCTTTTCACAATCATACCTTACACAATGAATCTAATTTCGTTCGTAGGTATAATAACAGTCCTATTAGGAGCTACTCTGGCTCTTGCTCAAAGAGATATTAAGAGAAGTTTAGCATATTCTACAATGTCTCAATTGGGTTATACTATGTTAGCTTTAGGTATGGGGTCTTATCGAGCTGCTTTATTTCATTTGATCACTCATGCCTATTCAAAAGCATTATTATTTTTAGGATCTGGATCAATTATTCATTCA